AGTTACGCACTTACTTAAAAACAAATAAACCTAAGTTCCAAGAAATCATAGCCTCTACCAAGACATTAACCGCTGAAGCAGAAAGCTTTTTGAAAGAAGGTATTCAAGAGCAACTGGAACGTTTTCTACTTCAGGAGAAATTATAAAAAACGAAACCAAATGGATCGTTCTTATTTTTGATTCTTTAGTCAATTTTATTCTTTCATTTTAATTCAATTTTTAAGAAATTCTATAATCTATAAATAGAAATCTAAAATCTATAAGTTAAATATATAATAGAAAGAAGTATATAACTAATATCTGTTTAAGATGAAATCTTAAAGCATTCAGAATTTATTTCTTATTCTATTTCTTTCTGATCTTTTTTCAAAATGGAATAAAAATTATATATTATATAATAATAGAAATGGAAATAATAGATAAATATCAATATAGATATATTGCTATTGCGTCCAATAGGATTTGAACCTATACCAAAGGTTTAGAAGACCTATGTCCTATCCATTAGACAATGGACGCTTTTCGCTTTTTTTTTACTTTCGAATTGTTAAAAAAAAAGAATGTGCGAAATATTTTTAGCAATTGTGTATTGAATTCACTTCAATACACAATTGCTATTAGACAATTCTAATAGAGAAAATTGTCTCTAATAATTTTGAATTTAGAGCGGGTAGCGGGAATCGAACCCGCATCGTTAGCTTGGAAGGCTAAGGGTTTTAGTCGACGTCGATCGATCATTTTTATATTTTTAACGTCTCTAATTCAAAACCGAACATGAAACTTTGGTTTCATTCGGCTCCTTTATGATGGATGGAGAAATTCCCCAATAAAAAAAGACGGGAACGAAATAAAAATTCGACCCATAACATCTATGTTAGCTTTTTTTCCGTCTGGGTGCTTTCACAGAAAATTTTGCTTTCTAGATGATCCTTCTAGAAGATAGATCAGGAGAACTCAAACAATCTTTCTAGTTACATCGTTCTTTATTTCTATTTAACGGAATCCTTAGGAAAAGTATTTGGTTTCTACCGAGCTAAAACAATATAATATGTCGATGTCTTTAGTAAACTAAAGTTCTCGTTTAATAGCTATTTTGCTTCAATTTTTTCTATACCAAACAATGAATAGAACTGAAGATTTAGTTACGATTAGAAAGAAACTTTTCTAGCTTTATCCATGGATGCTCTTGTTATACTTATTGAATTGTAAATAGTCATCCAATTCAAAAATTATGTTTCGGAATTTCATAATCCAAATTTACAATTGATTAGAGTCTTTGGATACAAATTACGAGAATCTATAATCTTCCTTGAATCTTTCATTGAAAGGGAAAGGACTAAATCCTTTTAAGAAATAAAATTTTTGCTCGGAAGATGAATCAAACCGAGAGACCCTTTAACTATTAAAGGGATTAAAGGAACGAATCACACTTTTACCACTAAACTATACCCGCTACAATGCAATTATTGTATATAAATTGACCTTTTGTCGAACAAAGTAATCGGGGGTGTAATAAAAAAAAATCTGAAAAAAAAAAATTCGAAAATTCTAGCGTTGACTTAATAAAATTAGTAAAGGCGGATTCAATTCCACTTTTTTTTTCAATTTCAAATCTTTTTTGTATAAAAATCCATCGGATGAGTCTTTTTAACTTTAACAAAAAAAGGCCCGGCTGGGGACTGACCAGGCCAGGCTATTAAAATAAAAAAGATCTTTTACTTGTGTTTTGACGAGACAAAATAAAAAAGGATTCTCTATTTCTATTATTGTAGTTTTATTTATTTCTCTTTCGAGTTCGCGCCTTTTCTTTAGCTAATCTTTATCTAAATCTAAATTTTTTATGGAAATAGAATTACTGAGAAAGTTATATAAAAAAAAAAGTTATATATATAATAATAAATATATATATATTATATATAAATATATGATAAATTTATTTATCTAATAAAAAAGAAATTATATATTATATATATATATAATAAAATATAGAATATATAATAAAATATAGAATATAGAAAATGAAAAAATATATATAATATAAAGAATAATCTATACAAAAAAAGAAAGCTTTTTAAGAATAAAGTGGAGAAGGTTCTTTTTCAAGCCTTTTTTTGTTTAATGGAACCTAATTAAGTATCCCTTTTCGATTAGGAGAGATGGCTGAGTGGACTAAAGCGTTGGATTGCTAATCCATTGTACGAGTTAGTCGTACCGAGGGTTCGAATCCCTCTCTTTCCCTTTTTCCTTTTTCCTTTTGATAGTATGTATATAGATAAAATCCTAATAAAATTCGCACATTTCCACTAATTAAATAAAGCAATAAAAAACCTTTCTTTTTTATTCTTCACGTCCCGGATTACGTCCTGGATCATTGGATAGGAATCCAAATATGAAGAGAGAAACAAAGAATATAACTACAGTGTATACAAAAAGTTTTAGAGTAAGCATTACACAATCTCCAAGATCTTACTAAAAAAAAAAGAGAATAGATTCTCTATTTTTATACCAAATATCTAATTTTGATACCAATAAATCAATTTCTTTTTTTTCTAGAAAAAAAGAAAATAAATAAAAAAAAAGAAATAAGAAAGTCATTTGTAATTAAGATAATAGTCGAATCTTTCATATTCAAACAGATTTGCATACCAACATCTAGATATTTTTTTTGGTGAACTCGAATCTAATTAGGTTCTTTCATTTAAGGAAAAGAGGATAAAATTTAGGAAATAGAAATGATCCAGATTTAGTATGGCTACCAAAAAAATGCAATGTTTGAATTGAGAGTTCGTTCATACGTCAAGATTTTTTTGATCTTTTAAATTGTTAGAAGAATAAAAATCGTGAATTTTTTTAAGTTTAAGACAGTATTAAAAATTTCATCGAAAACTTACAGCGGCTTGCCAAACAAAGGCTAAGAGAAGAAAGAAAAGAGGTATTACGGGCATAACATCTACGATTGGATTCAAAAAGGCGTAGGCCTCCGGCAATTTTGCGACTAAAAACGTGCTTGAAAAAAGGGCAGAATTAAAACAAAGACAGATCAAATTAAATATATTAAGCATAACAAAAATTGGTGTTCTTGTGGATAATTTAATTTTGATTGAGTTATTAATATATTTTTTCTATAAGGAAAAAAATAAAGAAAGATAGTCTAAAAAGACTTTGTTGAACTTACTCAATCAAAAATCCTTTCATTCTCTTATGAGAATGAAAGAAATAATATTTTCATACAATATCTTAATTGAATTCTATGTAATGATCAATAAAGTAAGTTTGATTTGCTATCTACACGTGTCAAAACTCTAGCACCAATGTAATCTATATTTCATTTTGAATTGACGAACAACCACTAGCAATATTACTCTTTTAGTAGTCGTGAATAAAACTCAAAATGGGGCGTAGCCAAGCGGTAAGGCAACGGGTTTTGGTCCCGCTATTCGGAGGTTCGAATCCTGCCGTCCCAGAGTACAGTCATTACGGAATCAATCTTCTGTCGCCTTTGTACACCATCTTACCATCTTTCTCTTTTTGTTTAAAAATCCAATATTATTTAAGAATAAAATATTGAAATGAAAAGAAGAATAAACTTATTTTTCATCATTTCAACCGAATTCAAAAAAATCTATATTTATATATATTATATATATAAATATAGATTTCTATTCAAATTTAGATTTTACATATATACAATCTAATATGGGATTCATTATGGGATTCATTTTAATTCTGCCTGAACCTTTACGCGTAAATTCACTATTCCATTCATAGAGAAAGAAAAAGTATAGATTACGATATACTGACTGAACTATGACTATTCATGATTCCATAATTGAATCAATTACACAAACTAGAGGAATGTTATGGTAAAACTTCGTTTAAAACGATGTGGTAGAAAGCAACGTGCGACTTGAATTGAAGGACATGATCTGCTGTGGATTTTTTCATCCGCCACTTTTTATATTTTATATAGGAATATAGGTGCTCTTGGCTCGACATTTTTTGTTCTATTTTATCTATTTTACTAGAGTCCTACACTTTTTTGGAATATAAAAAAGAGTACAGAATGGAGCTCGAGGAGAATAGAAAGTTTTTATTCCTTTCGCAGGAGTAAGGATCTAGGGTTAGTGCGAATCAATAAGTTATTCCAACTTCGTAAATCTTTTTATATTGAAAAAAAAAGCCCTTTCAAGCAATTTTACAATGGAAAAGTAACTTTTCTTAAAATTGTAAAATTCTTTGAATCAAAAGTCTATTATGTGTGACTCAAGCGTTTGTATGATTCTTTGATGGAAAGAAATCATAAATAAAATAAGGGGCTTGTTGCTGCCCTTTTTTAATAAAACGATTCAAGATCACCGAAGTAATGTCTAAACCCAAAGATTCAAAATAAGGATAAAGAATCCTGAAACAAGGAAATCCAGTTTTCAATTGTTTGAACAACTAGATTTGAATGAAGAATCAAAATTGATTCTAAAAAATGAGACAAACAAAAAAAGGGTTAGAGACTACTCAATAAAAAAAGTACTTAAGGATTCTCTGTTGAGATATTTGAGAGTTATTTAACTTGAGTTACGAGAGTACGAATGTTACGAATGCTTTTTATGTAAAAAATATTTAGGGTTTCAATAAAGGCTAATTGATTTAATGTTTTTATTAATCTATTTAATATTTGAATTGAATATTTGAATTTTATATTATATAGAGATTTCACTTCTACTCATTGAATTTTTTTTCTCGAGCCGTACGAGGCCAAAACCTCTTATACGTTTCTAGGGGGGGGTATTATTCATATACATCTATCCCAATGAGCCGTTTATCGAATCGTTGCAATTGATGTTCGATCCCGAAGAGAAGGAAGAGATCTTCGCAAGGTGGGTTTTTATGATCCGATAACTAATCAAACTTATTTAAATCTTCCTGCTATTATCGATTTTCTTAAAAAAGGCGCTCAACCGACAAGAACAGTTCATGATATTTCAAAGAGGGCAGGGATTTTTACGGAATTTCAGTCTTAATAAAACGAAATTGAATTAATGAAATAGAAAACAGAGGATGTGAAAGACTCGTATATAGCTTGATATCAAATTTTATCTACTCTTCTCTTTCCTCCTCTTTCGCTTCGATCATATTTATTTTGATTTATTATAATTTCGATTTATTATTAGTATTCCTCCTAAAGTACGAATACTAAAAAATACCCTGCTAACAACTACTATGTTTTATAATCATAAACAAATTTATGAAAAAAATTTTGGATCTATATTATAGAAATTATAGAAATTCTAATTTTTGTATAAATACAAAATTTTCCTGTATAGAAAATAATACTGTATATAAAATAATATATTCATTATTCATAAATTCATAAAAAATTAAAGGCCAGAAAAAATGGGTCTAAAAAAGTATAAACAGATTTGAGATTACCCTAACTGGCTTAGTTTTCATTCATTGTATGAACTAACAAACCACCGGGTTAAGCTTTTTTATTTATTTTTTCTATTCTTTTCACTATATGAAAAATTCACAATCATATTGACAACAGTGTATGGACCAAATATAATTCTCTCATAGATAAATAGATCTATTTATCCCTGACGCACACATGACTGGATTTTTCTTTTTTTTTTTCTTTATTCTGGTTGTATCTACATATTTGCAGTACGTTCTTTTTTTGTTTTTTGGGGTTGCTAACTCAACGGTAGAGTACTCGGCTTTTAAGTGCGACTAGCATCTTTTACACATTTGTATGAAGAAAAGGATTCGTCCAGATCCGCGGTAGAGTTTGTAAGACCACGACTGATCCTGAAAGGAATGAATGGAAAAAATAGCATGTCGTATCAAGGGAGAATTCAGATAACATTTTTTTTTTTTGCTTTCCTGATTGGTACAACCTTGTTTTGATGTCGAAAAAAAAAAAGGAATTCGAATTTTGGTCAAGTGAATAAATATAAATGGATGGGATAAAAAACCAGTTTTCCTGATTCCAGGAAAAAAAAATAAACGAGCTTCCATTCGTAATTTGAAAAATTACCCGATCTAATTAAATGTTAAAAATAGATTAGTGCCTAATACGGGTATGGGAAGGCTTTTTTTTCTTGCGTATTATTATCAATTTTTTTCATGAGTCCTAATTATTTTTTCCCTAGTCCGTTTGGGTTAGGTTGGAGATGGATGTGTAAAAGAAGCAGTATATTGATAAAAAATATATATATTTCCAAAATCAAAAGAGCGATTAGGTTAAAAAAATAAAGGATTTCTAATCATCTTGTTTTGTTATTCTATAATATAAAATATAACGAACAGAAACCTATTAAAGATAGAGAATCCGGTTAGCAGTCTACCTGTTTATGAGGTATCTATTGCTTTCTGTAGGCTAATACCTTATTTAGACTGTATCGCACTATGTATCATTTCAGAACTCAAGAAAATAAAGACTTTACCTTCAGTTCAAATTGAATTTCAATTCAAATGGAGAAATTTCAAGGATATTTAGAGTTCGCTGGGGCTAGGCAACAGAGTTTTCTATATCCACTTTTTTTTCGGGAGTATATTTATGTACTTGCTTATGATCATGGTTTAAATAGATTAAATAGAAATCGCTCTATTTTCTTGGAAAATGTGGATTATGACAAAAAATATAGTTCACTAATTGTGAAACGCTTAATTTTGCGAATGTATCAACAGAATCGTTTGATTATTCTCACTAAGGATTTGAACAAAAATCCCGGGCATACCAGTTTTTTCTATTATCAAATGATATCTGTTTTATTTGCAGTGATTGTAGAAATTCCATTTTCCCTAAGATTACGATCCTCTTTCCAAGGAAAACAATTAAAAAAATCTTATAATTTACAATCAATTCATTCAATATTTCCCTTTTTAGAAGACAAATTATCACATTTTAATTATGTGTTAGATGTACTAATACCTTACCCCATTCATCTAGAAATCTTGGTTCAAACCCTACGTTACCGGGTAAAAGATGCCTCTTCTTTGCATTTTTTTCGGTTCTGTCTATACGAGTATTGCAATTGGAAGAGTTTTGATATTAAAAAAAAATCAATTTTGAATCCAAGATTTTTCTTGTTCTTATATAATTCTCATGTATGTGAATACGAATCCATCTTTTTTTTTCTACGCAAGCGGTCTTCGCATTTACGATCGACATCTTATGCAATCCTTTTTGAGCGAATTTTATTCTATGGAAAAATACACCACTTTTTAAAAGTTTTTGTTAATAATTTTCCAGCGATCCTAGGGTTGCTCAAGGATCCTTTCATACATTATGTTAGATATCACGGAAGATCCATTCTAGCAACAAAGGATACGCCGCTTCTGATGAATAAATGGAAATATTATTTTGTTAATTTATGGCAATGTTATTTTTCCGTATGGTTTCAATCGCAAAAGGTCAAGATAAATCAATTATCTAAAGATAATTTAGAGTTTCTGGGTTATCTGTCAAGTTTGCGACTAAATCCTTTAGTCGTACGCAGTCAA